GTTATTGTAGCTTATTTATTAAAGCACGGCACTGAAAATGCCGCGATGGGGCATATTATTACCCCCAAAAACATAAAGTTTTGATCCTACACTTGCTGCTATTTTTAATCAAAATTACACATGCAAGCATCCCCTCACCAGTGAAAATACCCACATAACAAGATAGGAGTTGGTATCAGGCACGAACTTCAGCCCAAGACACCTTGCCTCGCCACACCCACACGGGACATCAGCAGTGATAAACATTAAGCAATGAGCAAGCCACACATAAAGCTCGACTTAGTTATGATTATTAGGGCCGGTCAACCTCGTGCCAGCCACCGCGGTTATACGAGGGGCCCAAAACAACAGCATCCGGCGTAAATCGTGACTAGAACACAATGCCCCACTAGAGGAATAAACCACAATCTAACCGTAAAACCCAGACCAAATGAAACCTTCCCCCTCTAAAATAAGCACCTTTGACCCCACGAAAACTAAGAAACAAACTAGGATTAGATACCCTACTATGCTTAGTTATAAACACGAAGCTACCTAAACAACAGCCTCCGCCAGAGAATTACGAGCGAAAAGCTTAAAACTCAAAGGACTTGGCGGTGCTCCATATCGTCTTAGAGGAGCCTGTCCTATAACCGATACTCCACGTTAAACCTCACCATCTTTTGCCTTCAGCCTATATACCGCCGTCGTAAACTCACCCCACAAGAGCCCAACAGTAAGTACAAATGGCCCCCCAAAAACGTCAGGTCAAGGTGTAGCTAATAAGATGGGAGAGATGGGCTACATTTTTTAAACTAAAACACCACGGCACGGAATTATGAAACAAACCCTAAAGGCGGATTTAACAGTAAGCAGGGTAAGAAAACCCCCCTTAAACTCGCTCTGGAGCACGCACACACCGCCCGTCACCCTCCTCAATACTCAACAAAAACTATATAATAAACCTTCTATCAAACAAGATGAGGCAAGTCGTAACATGGTAAGTGTACTGGAAAGTGCACTTGGCTTACAAAAAGTAGATTAAACAAACCCCCTAACTTACAATTAGGCCATATTAGTAACCAACCTAATCTTTTTGTGCTTAAATCTTAGCCCATTCCTTCCCCCAAAATAACCTAAACCCTAAACAAACCATTTGACAAGACTAGTAGAGGCGATCAAACCTCACCAATGACGCTATAAAACCAGTACCGCAAGGGAAACGTGAAAAAATAATGAAACATTAAAGCAACACACAGCAAAGATTTAACCCTGTACCTCCTGCATCATGATTTAGCCAGAACCCGCAGACAAGACGCCCCAAAGCCTGCAACCCCGAATTCAAGTGAGCTATCCTGGCTCAGCCAACAGAGCTCATCCTTCCATGTAGCAAAATGGTGGAAAGATGTCAAGATAGAGGTGAAAAGCCTACCGAACTTGTTAATAGCTGGTTACCTAACAAACGAATTTAAGTTCCACTTTAAGCTCAAGCCACCACAATCTAGTGCCAAATATAGCTTAAAAGATATTCAACGAGGGTACAGCCCCATTGAACCAGGATACAACCTGAAATAGAGAGACTACTATTTTTCCCTAACCCGTAGGCCTTTAAGCAGCCACCATACATTAATGCGTCACAGCCCACCAATTAAAATACCAATACACCCAACAAACTCCTACCTTCCCACTAGGTCACCCTACTCAAAAATAGAGGTGTTTCTGCCAAAACTAGTAACAAGGATTATCCTCTTAACACACCTGTAAATCAGCAATAGAAAAACTACTGAAAATTAACAGAACCTCAGTACAAACCCCTTTCCCCTGTACTTAATAATCTGTTCCCCCAACACAGGCGTGTTCACAAGAAAGATTAAAAGTCAAAGAAGGAATTCAGCAAACAATCAATCCCAACTGTTTACCAAAAACATAGCCTTTAGCCCCAACCGTATTAAAGGTAACGCCTGCCCAGTGATATATTAAACGGCCGCGGTATCCTAACCGTGCAAAGGTAGCGTAATCACTTGTCCCCTAAATAGAGACCAGTATGAACGGCTAAATGAGGATTAAACTGTCTCCTACGACTAATCAGTGAAACTGATCTTCCAGTCCAAAAGCTGGAATAAACACATAAGACGAGAAGACCCTGTGGAGCTTAAAATTAAAGCCACCCACACCAACCGACCTAATCAAACATGGCCTACAATTTTAAGTTGGGGCGACTTCGGAACCAAACAAAACTTCCGAGCACAAGAGCATCCCTCATACCAAGGCCAACATGCCTAAGCACAACCTGACCCAGTCCTACTGATCAACGAACCAAGTTACCCCAGGGATAACAGCGCCATCTTCTTTAAGAGTCCCTATCGCCAAGAAGGTTTACGACCTCGATGTTGGATCAGGACACCCAAATGGTGCAGCAGCTATTAAAGGTTCGTTTGTTCAACGATTAATAGTCCTACGTGATCTGAGTTCAGACCGGAGCAATCCAGGTCGGTTTCTATCTATGCAGCAGTTTTCTTTAGTACGAAAGGACCAAGAAAACAGGACCAATACTACAAGTACGTCCTCACGCACTAGGCAGAATTCAACTCAAGCCTACACCAGCACTTTCACACCCAGATATAATGGGTTAGTTAGGGTGGCAGAGTCAAGTATTGCAAAAGGCCTAAAACCTTTACAACAGAAGTGCAAATCTTCTTCCTAACCAATGCCTATTCTACTCAGCCAAATTATTAATCCCCTACTATATATTATTCCCATCCTAATTGCCGTTGCCTTCCTAACTCTCCTAGAACGAAAAATTTTAGGTTATATACAACTACGAAAAGGCCCCAACATCGTAGGCCCCCTTGGCCTACTTCAACCCATCACCGACGGCATTAAACTCTTCATTAAAGAACCCATCCGACCATCATCCTCCTCCCCAACACTATATATTTTAACCCCCACTCTCGCCCTATTCCTCGCCCTATTTATTTGAACCCCTATTCCGATACCATATACATTAACTGAACTAAACTTAGGCTTGCTATTTATTCTAGCCATCTCTAGCATAGCCGTTTACTCAATCCTCTGATCTGGCTGAGCCTCCAATTCTAAATATGCCTTATTTGGCGCCTTACGAGCCGTTGCACAAACAATCTCCTACGAAGTCACCCTAGGAATTATTCTCCTCTCAATAGTTATCCTCTCCGGAGGGTATTCCCTAAAAACTATCATAACAACCCAAGAACACTTCTGACTCCTACTCCCCTCCTGACCCCTCATAATGATATGATTCATCTCTACCCTTGCCGAAACAAACCGCGCTCCATTCGACCTAACAGAAGGCGAATCTGAACTAGTCTCAGGATTTAATGTTGAATATGCAGCTGGCCCCTTTGCCCTATTTTTCCTAGCAGAATACGCCAACATTATATTAATAAACACCCTATCGTGCATCCTATTTATAAGCCCGATACAAACCTCACCAGAACTATTCACATTAAACCTTATAACAAAAACCCTTCTACTAACAATAATTTTTCTATGAGTCCGCGCCTCATACCCCCGATTCCGATACGATCAACTTATACACCTACTATGAAAACAATTCCTACCTCTAACCTTAGCCATATGCCTATGACACACCTCCCTCCCAATCTCAATATTTCTCCTTCCCCCTCAACAATGGAAATGTGCCCGAACAAAAGGATTACTTTGATAGAGTAAAACATAGGAGTTTAAACCCCCTCATTTCCTTAGAAAAATGGGACTTGAACCCACACAACAAAACTCAAAATTTCAAGTACTTCATTATACTATCTTCTAGCAAAGTCAGCTAATCAAGCTATCGGGCCCATACCTCGAAAATGTCGACTAATATTCCACCTTTGCTAATGAGCCCCCTAACAACAACTATTCTACTCTCCGGTCTAGGAACAGGAACTATCCTTACTATGTCAAGCCATCACTGACTCATAGCCTGAATAGGCCTTGAAATCAATACACTAGCAATCGTCCCAATCATATCAAAACAACACCACCCACGGGCCACAGAAGCTACAACAAAATACTTTCTAACACAAGCAGCTGCATCTGCCCTAATTCTATTCTCCAGCACAGTAAATGCATGACACACAGGAACATGAGATATTACCCAAATAACCACCTTAACAGCAACAACATTACTGACCCTTGCACTCGCTATAAAACTAGGCCTCGCCCCCATGCACTTCTGACTCCCAGAAGTCCTACAAGGAGTCACAATAACCACAGCCCTCATCGTTACAACCTGGCAAAAACTAGCTCCAATATCACTTATTTACCTCACTACCCACAATCTTTCACCAACAGTCCTACTACTCATGGGCATTCTATCCTCCCTCCTCGGAGGCTGAGGGGGACTAAACCAAACACAAACCCGAAAGCTCATAGCCTACTCATCCATCGCTCACCTCGGCTGAATAGCCACAATCGCCACCATATTACCCAATATTCTAGCCTTCACCCTAATAATTTATATCATAATAACTACCACAATATTCCTAACACTTATTCTTGCTAATGCTAAAACCCTCCAAGATATATCCATATCATGAACCATCTCCCCTCCCATTACTATTATTAGTCTTCTAACTCTCCTCTCCTTAGGAGGTCTCCCCCCCCTGACAGGTTTCACACCAAAATGACTTATTCTAGAAGAACTTACCAAGCAAAGCCTTATCTTAACAGCAACCATTATAGCAATTTCTGCCCTTCTAAGCCTCTTCTTTTATCTACGCCTCACCTACACAACATCCCTTACAATAGCCCCAAACACAACCCCAACAAAGTACAAATGACGATTCAAAATATCCTCACCAAGTCTCCTAATAACCACTACCCCAATAACATTTCTACTACTTCCACTAACCCCCCTACTTACCCAATAGAACCTTAGGTTAAACTAAACCCTGGGCCTTCAAAGCCCAAAATAGGAAGCAATCTCCTAGTTTCTGTAAGACCTGTGAATCATTAAAACACATCCTCTGAATGCAACTCAGACACTTTAATTAAGCTAAGGCCTCCCTAGACGGGTGGGCCTCGATCCCACAAAAACTAGTTAACAGCTAATTACCCAAACCAGCGGGCTTCCATCCGCTTCTCCCGTTTTGGGGGGGGGAAACGGGAGAAGCCCCGGGGCCTCTTAGGGCTCTTCTTCAAATTTGCACTTTGACGTGAAATCACTGCAGGGCTCTGATAAGAAGGGGACTTAAACCCCCATTCATAGGACTACAGCCTACCGCCTATCCATTCGGCCATCTTACCTGTGTTCATTACACGTTGACTCTTTTCAACCAACCATAAAGACATCGGCACCCTTTATTTGATCTTTGGTGCCTGAGCTGGCATAGTCGGCACTGCACTTAGCCTACTAATCCGTGCTGAATTAAATCAACCAGGGGCCTTATTAGGCGATGACCAAATCTACAATGTTATCGTTACAGCCCATGCATTTGTAATAATCTTTTTTATAGTTATACCCATTATGATCGGGGGCTTTGGTAATTGACTGATCCCACTAATAATTGGCGCCCCAGACATAGCTTTTCCCCGTATAAACAACATAAGCTTCTGATTACTCCCCCCCTCTTTCCTTCTTCTACTAGCCTCCTCCGGCGTAGAAGCTGGTGCCGGAACAGGCTGAACCGTCTACCCCCCACTAGCTGGAAACCTTGCCCACGCTGGAGCCTCAGTAGATCTAACAATTTTTTCACTTCACTTAGCAGGAGTCTCTTCTATTCTAGGGGCAATTAATTTTATTACAACATGCATTAACATAAAACCTCCTACAATAACCCAATACCAAACCCCCCTCTTCGTCTGATCTGTCTTAATTACCGCAGTACTACTATTACTATCCTTACCTGTCCTTGCAGCCGGAATTACTATACTTCTAACTGACCGCAACCTTAATACTTCATTCTTTGACCCCGCAGGAGGGGGAGACCCTATTTTATACCAACATCTATTCTGATTTTTTGGTCATCCAGAAGTCTACATTCTTATTCTCCCTGGCTTTGGCATAATTTCACACATCGTAACCTACCATGCAGGCAAAAAAGAACCCTTTGGGTACATAGGAATAGTATGGGCCATAATATCAATTGGCTTTCTTGGATTTATCGTATGAGCTCACCATATATTTACAGTCGGCATAGATGTCGACACACGAGCTTACTTCACCTCTGCCACAATAATTATTGCCATCCCTACAGGCGTAAAAGTCTTTAGCTGATTAGCCACCCTCCACGGAGGCATAATCAAATGAGACGCTGCCATACTATGAGCTTTGGGCTTTATTTTCCTCTTTACAGTAGGGGGATTAACCGGTATTGTCCTAGCAAACTCATCTTTAGACATTGTTCTCCATGATACTTATTATGTAGTTGCCCACTTCCATTACGTTTTATCAATAGGGGCAGTATTTGCTATTATAGCCGGGTTTACCCACTGATTTCCGCTATTTTCCGGATACACTCTCCATCCAATGTGAACAAAAGTCCAATTTGGAGTTATATTTACAGGAGTTAATATAACCTTCTTTCCACAACATTTTTTAGGCCTGGCTGGTATACCACGACGATACTCAGACTACCCAGACGCCTACACCCTATGAAATACGACCTCTTCAATCGGCTCCTTAATCTCATTAATCGCAGTAATTATAATAATATTTATTATCTGAGAAGCTTTTACAGCTAAACGTGAAATCCTTTTACTAAAACTAACAACCACTAATCTAGAGTGACTTCATGGCTGCCCCCCTCCATATCACACTTACGAAGAGCCCACCTACGTCCAAACAATCCACGAGAAAGGAAGGAATCGAACCCCCACTAATTAGTTTCAAGCTAACAACATCACCTTAATGTTTCTTTCCCCATAAAGCCTTAGTAAAATTATTACATAGCCCTGTCAGAGCTAAATTATGGACTTTCCCCCCATAGACTTTAATGGCACACCCCTCCCAATTTGGTTTCCAAGACGCAGCCTCCCCCATCATAGAAGAACTTTTACACTTTCATGATCATGCACTAATAATTGTATTTCTAATCAGCGCTCTAGTATTATACACTATTACTCTCATGATAACTACCGCCCTAACACATACCAACACCATAGATGCCCAAGCAGTAGAAATAATCTGGACAATTCTTCCAGCAATTATCCTTATTATAATTGCCCTCCCATCCCTACGAATTCTTTATCTAATAGATGAAATTAATAACCCCCACCTTACTATTAAAACCCTAGGGCATCAATGATACTGAAGCTACGAATATACAGACTACGAGGACTTAACATTTGACTCCTATATAGTCCCAACCCAAGATCTAACCCCCGGCATATTTCGTCTATTAGAAGTAGATAACCGGATAGTAATCCCAATAGAATCACCAATTCGAATACTTATCTCAGCTGAAGACGTCTTACACTCATGAGCTATGCCCACACTCGGCATCAAAACAGACGCCATCCCCGGCCGACTTAACCAAACAACATTCATTACATCCTACCCAGGACTTTTTTACGGACAATGTTCAGAAATCTGTGGCTCAAACCACAGCTTCATGCCAATCGTAATAGAAGCTGTGCCCCTAAAAACCTTTGAAAACTGATCCACTACCCTCCTATCCTTATCACTAAGAAGCTTAACACAGCACTAACCTTTTAAGTTAGAGAGGGGACAAAAATAGCCCCTTAGTGAATGCCCCAACTAAACCCTCACCCCTGATTTTTAATTTTGCTTCTAACATGAGCCACTACAATACTTATTTTTCTTACCAAAACTCTAAACTCTAAACACCTAAATCATCTAATACCCTCGTCTCTACAAATAAAAACACCCCCCTCCTGAACTTGACCATGATTCTAAGCTTCTTTGACCAATTTCTTATTCCACAAAAACTAGGCCTTCCTCTCATTATCCTTGCTATAATTATCCCTCCCTTACTAATTTTCTCAAATCCCACCCGATTAACAACTAATCGACTATCCGCCCTACAACTCTGACTCATAAAGATCTTTACAAAACAACTAATATTACCCATCAACACAACCGGACACAAATGAGCTGCCCCCTTACTCGCCCTAATAACATTTATTATCTCTATAAATCTTTTAGGGCTATTACCATATACATTTACCCCAACAACACAACTCTCATTAAATATGGCCCTCGCTACCCCCATATGATTTATAACAGTCCTAACTGGACTACGCAATCAACCAACTATCTCGCTCGGACACCTTCTACCAGAAGGTACCCCAACCCCCCTTATCCCTATTCTCATTATCATTGAAACTATTAGCCTACTAATTCGACCCCTCGCCCTAGGGGTTCGACTTACTGCTAATTTAACAGCAGGCCACCTACTAATTCAACTCATCTCAACCGCCGCCTTTTTACTTATACCAATAATACCACTAACTTCTACCCTATCCTTCCTCATCCTTCTTCTCCTAACAACCCTAGAAATTGCTGTAGCCATAATTCAAGCTTACGTATTCGTCCTATTACTAAGCCTATATCTACAAGAAAACGTATAATGACCCACCAAACACATGCCTACCACATAGTAGACCCTAGCCCATGGCCCCTAACAGGGGCCATTTCTGCCTTATTAATAACCTCCGGCCTAGCGACATGATTTCACTTCAATAATATTATTCTCATAAATTTGGGACTAGCCCTACTCTTACTAACCATATATCAATGATGACGTGACATTGTACGAGAAGCCACCTATCAAGGCCACCACACCTCTCCTGTACAAAAGGGACTACGTTATGGAATAATCTTATTCATTACCTCTGAAATCTTCTTCTTCCTAGGCTTTTTTTGAGCATTCTATCACTCAAGTCTAGCTCCCACCCCAGACCTAGGAGGATGCTGACCCCCTGCCGGAGTCTTCCCCCTAAATCCCTTTGAAGTCCCCCTTCTTAACACGGCTGTTCTACTTGCCTCAGGCGTAACTGTTACATGAGCCCACCACGCAATTATAGAAGGAAAACAGAAAGAAGCCGTACAAGCACTAGCCCTAACAGTTACTCTCGGCCTATATTTCACCACCCTCCAAGCCATAGAATACTATGAAGCTCCCTTCACAGTCACTGACAGTGTTTACGGCACAACCTTCTTTGTAGCAACTGGTTTCCACGGCCTACATGTTATCATCGGATCCTCCTTCCTAATTATTTGTCTTCTACGTCAACTAATGCGCCACTTCACCACCAACCACCATTTCGGATTCGAAGCCGCTGCATGATACTGACACTTTGTAGACGTAGTCTGACTTTTCCTATACGTCTCAATCTACTGATGAGGCTCCTACTTTTCTAGTACAACTAAATACAAGTGACTTCCACTCACTAAATCTTAACACCTACCTTAAGGAAAAGTAATGAATTTATCAATAATACTACTAATTACCTTCACAATTTCACTTCTATTAATTCTTATCAGCTTCTGACTCCCCCAACTAACCCCGGACACAGAAAAACTATCCCCCTACGAATGTGGCTTTGACCCCCTCGGAAACGCCCGACTCCCTTTTTCACTACGATTCTTCCTAATCGCAATCCTATTTCTACTTTTTGACCTAGAAATTGCCCTACTTCTTCCCCTCCCCTGAGCTACCAACCTGAATAACCCAACCCCCTCCATGACACTTGCCTTTTCAATTCTAGCCCTTCTTACCCTAGGACTAATTTATGAATGACAACAAGGTGGCCTAGAATGGGCAGAATTAAGTGTTAGTCTATCAAGACATTTAATTTCGACTTAAAAAATCCGGACCTTACACCGGACACTTATATGTCCCCAATACACTTTACTCTTAACTCCCTATTCTTTCTAAGCATTACAGGCCTATCACTACACCGAACTCATCTAATCTCAGCCCTACTATGCATCGAAGGTATAATATTAGCCCTTTTCAGCACTTTCACAATACTTTTCTCAACACTTCACACCTATACTTTTACTTCCTCCCCTATTATCCTCTTAACTTTCTCCGCCTGCGAGGCCGGAACAGGCCTCGCCCTACTAGTAGCTACTTCACGGACACACGGAAACGACCACTTACAAAACTTCAACCTGCTACAATGTTAAAAATTATTTTACCAACAATACTTTTGGCCCCCACAGCACTTCTATCCAAACCCCATCAAATATTTTGTACCTTCACCACTTACGCCCTGCTTATTGCCCTGACAAGTCTCTCCTGACTAAAACCATCACTCACTTCTGAACCAACTTTTTCTAACCAGCTAATAACAGTAGACCCCATTTCAGCCCCCCTCTTAACACTTTCCTGCTGACTTCTCCCACTAATAACCCTAGCCAGCATACACCATCTACAACATGAACCTCTCCACCGAAAACAAACCTTTCTACTAACCCTTTCAACACTTCAAACCTTTCTCATTATAACATTTACAACAACCAACCTAGTTCTCTTCTATATCATATTCGAAGCAACCCTAATCCCAACCCTCATTATCATTACTCGATGAGGCAATCAAGCAGAACGACTAATAGCAGGAACCTACTTCCTATTCTACACCTTAACAAGCTCCTTACCGCTATTAATTGCCATTCTCTATTTAAACTCCCAAAATACCCATACATCCACCCTACTAATACAACTCACCCAACCTTACTTAAACCCCTCCGAATCCAACACAATATTATGATTCGCCTGTCTTATAGCCTTCATAGTAAAATGACCCCTTTATGGACTACACCTATGATTACCAAAAGCACACGTCGAAGCCCCCATTGCAGGCTCCATAGTCCTAGCTGCCATTCTCCTAAAACTCGGGGGGTATGGAATTATTCGAATTACACTAACACTCACCCCCCTAACACAAAAACTATACTACCCTATAATTATCCTTGCACTATGAGGCATTATCATAACAAGCACGATCTGCCTACGTCAAACCGACTTAAAATCCTTAATTGCTTATTCATCAGTTAGCCACATAGGGCTCGTCACAGCCGCCTGTCTTATTCAAACACCATGAAGCATAGCAGGGGCCATCATTCTAATAATTGCCCATGGACTTACCTCATCAATACTCTTCTGCTTAGCAAATACAAATTATGAACGAACTCACAGCCGAACAATAATTTTAGCCCAGGGCCTACAACTTATTCTCCCCCTCATAACAACCTGATGATTCCTAGCAAGCCTCACCAATCTTGCACTTCCCCCCACTATCAACCTAATAGGAGAACTCTTAATTATCACCTCCCTCTTCAACTGATCACAGACCACAATCTTACTAACCGGCCTAGGAACCCTTATTACAGCAAGTTACTCCCTTCACATATTCTTAACCACCCAACGAAATAAACCCCTTCACCACATTATTATTACCCATCCTACACACACACGCGAACACCTCCTAATAATACTTCACCTTATACCTCTAGTACTACTCATTACCAAGCCCACTATCATCTACAATATCCTCTACTGTCAGCATAGTTTAATAAAACATTAGGCCGTGGCCCTAAAAATAGAAGTTTAACCCTTCTTGAAGACCAAGAGATGTTTCGAACACTAAGAACTGCTAATTCTTATCCCTGAAGTTAAAATCTACAGACCTCTTACTTTTAGAGGATGACAGTCTAATCCATTGGTCTTAGGAACCAAAAACCTTGGTGCATCTCCAAGTAAAAGTACATGCAAACCCAACTCCTCATTACAACAACACTGTCAACTCTACTAATCTTAACTATTCCCATTATAATAACTTATCAAACCCCTCAACCCCATAACTACCCAACAAACGTAAAATACACTGTAAAAACCGCCTGTATAGTCAGCCTAATCCCACTGGCAATTTTCATCAACCAGGGCACAGAAATAATCCTCACTAACATAACACTTCTATCAATCAATAACTTTGACATCAAAATCAGCTTTATTATGGACATATACTCAACAACCTTCCTCCCCATTGCCCTCTTCGTAACATGGTCCATTCTAGAATTTTCCACTTGATACATGACCTCAGACCCCAACATCAATCGATTCTTTAAATTCCTCCTAATCTTCCTACTATCCATAATCATACTAACTACCGCCAACAGCCTATTTCAATTTTTCATCGGCTGAGAAGGAGTCGGAATTATATCCTTCCTACTAATCGGATGATGATATTCCCGAACAGATGCCAACGCATCTGCCCTACAAGCAGTTATCTACAACCGAATTGGAGACATTGGCCTAATCCTCGCCCTAGCCTGATTTATAACACACACATCCAACTGACAAATTCAAGAACTATTTTCCTATAATACCAATAATCTACTACCAGCATTAGGTCTTGTACTAGCAGCCACAGGCAAATCCGCACAATTTGGATTACACCCTTGACTTCCTGCAGCTATAGAAGGACCCACCCCTGTCTCCGCCCTACTCCATTCAAGCACAATAGTTGTAGCAGGAATTTTTCTACTCATCCGCTTTCATCCCATAATAGAAAAACTCCCACCGATACTAACCCTTTGCCTATGCCTCGGGGCTGTCACAACCCTATTTACCGCAATCTGTGCCCTCACACAAAACGATATCAAAAAAATTATTGCCTTCTCAACATCCAGTCAACTTGGCTTAATAATAGTTACAGTCGGCCTTAATCAACCACAACTTGCCTTCTTTCACATCTCCACTCACGCATTCTTTAAAGCTATACTTTTCCTCTGTTCCGGATCAATCATCCACAACCTAACAAACGAACAAGATATCCGTAAAATAGGAAGCATTAAACTGACACTTCCAATTACTTCCTCCTGTCTAACAATCGGCAGCCTTGCACTAATAGGCACCCCCTTCCTTGCAGGTTTCTACTCCAAAGACTCAATCATTGAAACAATAAATATGTCCTACCTAAACGCCTGAGCCCTAACAGCAACACTCCTAGCAACAATATTAACAGCTGCTTACAGTCTACGACTTATCTTTTACGTACAGATAAACTCTGTCCGACACAACCCTATAACAAATACCCACGAAACCACAAACTCACTAACCCGCCCTATCCTCCGTTTAGCCCTAGGTAGTCTGCTTGCCGGACTCCTAATTACATCCGCCATCCTACCAACAAAAACACTCCCAACTACACTACCCCAACAAACAAAACTTATAGCCCTCATCATCACCCTAACAGGATTAATAATGGCACTTGACATTACCAAACAAACCCTAATTCAACCCCTCCAAACCCAACTTCATCTATTCTCCAACCAACTAGGATTCTTCAACCTAACCCACCGAAATCTCCCCAACACTATATTCACCATTAGCCAAAAAATAGCTACCCACACCATTGACCTTCTCTGATTAGAAAAGGCCGGCCCAAAAGGATTAGCTCATATCCAAACCCCTATTATCAATATAGCTTCCTCCCAAAAAGGACTAATCAAAACCTATTTAACAATCTTCATCATTACCTCTATCCTAACACTTCTTCTCCTTACCTAACAACCCGAAGACCCCCTCGAACATGCCCACGAGTTAACTCCAACACAACAAATAATGTTAGCAACAAACTATACCCACCAATCAATAATATTCCTCCACCAACAGAATACAATAAAGAAACTCCAACAATATCCCCCCGTAAAACAAACATTCCTAAAGCATCCCCTCCCCCCACACCGAAAACACTAAATTCACCCTTCCCAAGTTCCTCCCACATAACCATAAGCAACAATAAATACCCCCCCAAATAAGCCCCCACAAACCAATTCCCCCATGTCTCAGGATAATAATCTGATGCTAATGCAACAGAGTAAGCAAACACCACTAGTATTCCCCCCAAATAAATCAAAAACAATACCAAAGAAACAAAAGATCCACCAAATTCAACTAAAACTATACACCCCACCGCTGCAGACAGCATCAACCCTGCTGCCCCAAAATAAGGCGAAGGATTTGCTGCTACCAGTACCAAGCCAAAAACTAAACAAAGACACAACAAAAAAACTAAATAAGACATTATTTTCACCTGGACTATTTACCAAGACCTATGGCCTGAAAAACCACCGTTGTAATTCAACTACAAAAACTAATGACCCCTATACGAAAATCCCACCCAATCTTTAAAATTATCAATAACTCATTCATTGACCTACCTACCCCATCCAATATCTCAATATGATGAAATTTTGGATCACTCCTAGGCCTATGCCTAATCTTACAAGTATTTACAGGACTATTCCTCGCCATACACTACACAGCAGATGTAGCCACTGCCTTCTCTTCTATTGCCCACATCTGCCGAGATGTTCAATATGGTTGACTTATCCGAAACGCCCATGCAAACGGCGCCTCAATATTCTTCATCTGCATTTATCTCCATATCGGCCGAGGACTTTACTATGGCTCCTACTTATACAAAGAGACATGAAATCTAGGAGTAATTCTTCTATTATTACTTATAGCTACCGCCTTCGTTGGCTACGTACTACCATGAGGCCAAATATCCTTCTGAGGAGCAACCGTCATTACCAACCTTCTATCTGCCGCCCCCTACATTGGCACAACCCTGGTTGAATGGATTTGAGGTGGCTTTTCCGTAGACAACGCCACCCTAACACGATTCTTCACCTTCCACTTCCTCCTTCCCTTCGCAATTATTGGAGCAACAATCTTACACCTCCTATTCCTTCATGAAACTGGCTCAAACAACCCTACGGGAGTCAACTCAAACCCTGACAAAATCCCATTTCACCCATATTACTCCTTTAAAGACCTATTAGGAGTCGTACTAATAATATTAACACTTCTTCTTCTCGCCCTCCTCTTCCCTAACCTCCTTGGAGACCCAGAAAACTTTACACCAGCAAACCCCCTAGTAACACCCCCCCACATTAAACCAGAATGATACTTCCTATTCGCCTACGCTATCCTACGATCTATTCCAAACAAACTAGGCGGTGTACTAGCCCTCCTATGCTCAGTTCTCATCCTCATACTAATTCCCCTCCTTCACACATCAAAACAGCGAAGCACCATATTCCGTCCACTCTCACAGACCCTATTTTGACTCTTAATTGCTGATATCCTCATTTTAACCTGAATCGGAAGCCAACCAGTAGAACACCCCTACATTATTATCGGTCAATTAGCCTCTCTCCTCTACTTCACTACTTTCCTTATTCTTCTTCCACTCCTGGCTAAATTAGAAAATACCCTACTAAACTGATAACTCGCCATAGTAGCTTACATAAAGCATTGGTCTTGTAAACCAAAGACGGGAAACATCCTCTCCCCTAAGGCTTCAAAAGAAGAAGACTCAAACATCCATCACCGGCCCCCAAAACCGGCATTTTTCTTAAACTATCTTTTGACTTTCACACCTCCATTAAAGCTCTTCCACCAGCCCTCAAAGGGCTTTTTTGCCCTCTAACCTTCAGAATCTTCTCCCGTTCATTCATTATTCCCCCAGTCCTGCAAACTCCCTCCTCTATTAAAGCTCTTCCACCAGCCCTCAAAGGGCTTTTTTGCCCTCTAACCTTCAGAATCTTCTCCCGTTCATTCATTATTCCCCCAGTCCTGCAAACTCCCTCCTCTATTAAAGCTCTTCCACCAGCCCTCAAAGGGCTTTTTTGCCCTCTAACCTTCAGAATCTTCTCCCGTTCATTCATTATTCCCCTAGCCCTGCAAACTCCCTCCTCCATTAAAGCTCTTCCACCAGCCCTCAAAGGGCTTTTTTGCCCTCTAACCTTCAGAATCTTCTCCCGTTCATTCATTATTCCCCCAGTCCTGCAAACTCCCTCCTCCATTAAAGCTCTTCCACCAGCCCTCAAAGGGCTTTTTTGCCCTCTAACCTTCAGAATCTTCTCCCGTTCATTCATTATTCCCCCAGTCCTGCAAACTCCCTCCTCTATTAAAGCTCTTCCACCAGCCCTCAAAGGGCTTTTTTGCCCTCTAACCTTCAGAATCTTCTCCCGTTCATTCATTATTCCCCCAGTCCTGCAAACTCCCTCATCTATTAAAGCTCCTCCACACCCCCAACACCTCTCCCCCACCCCCAACCCAAGCCCTCCTATAAAACTCTCCCTCACACCCCCCAAATCAAAAATTTTTTTGGTGTATCCTCTGGTTGCATAGGTACATTATACTATATTAGTACCCTATACATACTATGTATATCGTGCATTCATTTCTTTTCCCCACGAATATTATTTACAATTATTAACCTATATTATAACCCAATACATATTATGTATAATTGGGCATTCTACTATTTTCCCCACGAATATTAAATTAACCGCTATTCCTATAGATTTTATCCAAGAACGTTTAATTAATAATTTTACTATTTATTCTCTACAATACGACTATCATTTTCCATTAAAAATTCTTAAGGTACATAGGACATATCATTTATATCGTGCATAACAACACATCCATCACGAGTAAGATTTCCCACATTTGACTTATACATCAAATGGCAGCGAGTTTGATTTAACAATCTTAGATTATGTTATCGCACATCTCACGAGAGACCAGCAACCCGCCCACCTCGGTACTCAGTTACTAGCTTCAGGCCCATCCATCGAGGTTGCATCACTTCTCACTTTTTCCAAGGCCTCTGGTTGTAGTTTCAGGGGCACCGCATTACGCCTCACCATACGTTCCTCTTTAAGAGGCATTTGGTAAATGGGTTTCATCCTATCGTACCCATGCCCAACATAACTGGTTTGCCATGCTACTGGTAGTCTTTTTTTTCTCTTTTTGTTGGCTTCAGAGCCACACCAGCCCTATGCACGATACCGTTATAAGACAATCTGAGCTTACGGTGCGGTCCATGACTCCACTCTACACCTATATGGTATTATTGAATTAATGCTTGTAGGACATAAAAAACCCAAAAAATCACCAAAAAAGTCAAAAATTTGTCAAAAATTTAGTTCCCGCGACGAATAAATTCAACAAACAAACAAACAACAAATATCAATTTAATTAAAAATTTGTCAAAAATTCGATACCCGTAACAAGTAATTTTAACAAATAACAAATGTTAATTTAATTAAAGATTTGTCAAAAATTCAATACCCGTAACAAGTAATTTTAACAAGTAACAAGTATCAATTTAATTAAAGATTTATCAAAAATTCAATACCCGTAACAAGTAATTTTAACAAGTAACAAGTATCAATTTAATTAAAGATTTATCAAAAATTCAATACCCGTAACAAGTAATTTTAACAAGTAACAAATATTAATTTAATTAAAGATTTATCAAAAATTCAATACCCGTAACAAGTAATTTTAACAAGTAACAAATATTAATTTAATTAAAGATTTATCAAAAATTCAATACCCGTAACAAGTAATTTTAACAAATAACAAATATTAATTTAATTAAAGATTTATCATAAACTCAATACCCGTAACAAGTAATTTTAACAAGTAACAAGTATTAATTTAATTAAAATTTTAATATAATTATTTTTTTACAGGCAAACCCCCCTACCCCCCTTACCGACAGTCACCTATCTAATCAAATTAATTCTTGCCAAACCCCTAAAACAAGAGTTGACTAGACTGATAAAATATCGGCAATGCTACGACCTTTTCGTCCACTCTACAGATTGTAAGTGGGGTATAGCAACGTATTATATATGTATTTAGCTTAAATTATAGCAACAACATCTGGACCGCGCTCCATTTATATGCTAAAACATATCATATATTTATTATAATATATACAT